CGTTAGATAGGAACAGATTTGATAAATACTGATAACTCTCGGATAGAGTATTAGAACGGAAAGATCCATTAGATAATGAACTATTGGTTCTAAACCATCTCTGGCGATGAATCAACAATTCGAAGTGCTTTTCTTGCGTATTCTTGATGAACCAGCGTTTATATATAGATGTAGGAGGATTTGTTTGGGAAGCAATGAGCCCCTTTGACATCTCTTCATCTGCAAAGAATTCTCGACGTGAAAACACAGAGACAGAGGGCTGATCTTTGAATAGGGAAAAGGATGGATCCGCAGGGTCCCAAATGAATTGGCTTGTTCGAAAAAAGCCTTGTTCTTTGGAAGATCTATCTCGTGTCTGGTACTGCATGGTTACACTCTGCAAGAACTCCGAATCATTCTCTTGAAGCTCATCCTCTTTATGATAAATGATCCATTTGCCCCGAAATGACCCAGTCCAATAGGGAAATCCCAATTCAGTGGGCCTTTCGATACAATCAAATCGCCATATTCTAGGAGCCCAAACTATGTGATTGAAGAAATCCTCCTCTATCTGTTGCGGATCGAGGGCCCCTTCCCCTTCTTCAAACTCCGATTCGTATTTTTCATATAGAAATCTCTGATCAACGATAGAACAAGATCCATTTTGCATCATATCTAACTGATTCCTTGGTTCGGACCGAAGAAGTAATGTCACTCGATTATTATCAAACTGACTGCAAGATTTTTCTGTCCGTGAGGATCCCGCCAGAGCCAGAGCGCCTTCTACTTCTAAGAGTAATAATAGTAATAGGCCATGAACTAGATCAGAATCGTTCTCGGCGAATCCATAAGAAGTGATCCAATTTTTTTCATCGTGTCTGGATGAAGACCAAAGATCTTGAGCGACCGATCCGGCAGAACAACTCAAAAGATAAAGAAGTATCGTTAATTTCTTCATGCTCGTTCCAAGTTCGAAGTACCATTTGTACAAATAAGAATCCCCTCCCTTACATGATTTCTTCTTCATATAGATAGATATAGGATCTATGGGGCAATTACTTAGAAGTACATTTTGTGTAACAGCCCTTCCTATCTGATAGAAAAGGATCCCATGATCCTGAACCGATCTTATCTGGGATCGAAAATCCCAAGTTTTTCTATGAAGAGCTGATCTAATTGTATTAGTTTCTATAATGGATTTCTTCTGTGTAATACTAATTGATAGGGCCTCATTGATAAGTGCTACAAGATCTCGCGCATTGGAACCCATGGTTATGGACCCGAATCCGTTAGTATGGAACATCTTCTTTTCCAAGTGAAATCCTCTAGTATATGAAAGAATGAAAAAGTGCTTTCGTTGTTGTGGAAGAAGAAGCCTTCGTATCTTAATGCATGTATTGAATTTCTTTGGAGCTATTAGAGCGGGATCCACTTTTTGGGGAATATGAGTCGAAGCAATAACAAGAATCTTTCCAGTGGAACATCTTTCACAATCCCTGGAGAGATAGTTCTCTAATAGATCGAGGGATAAGTAATTCGACTCATTCACATGCAGATCATGAATGTTTGGAATCCATATTATGCAAGGAGACATTGCTTTTGCTAATTCGAATTGAAGGGTGATATCAAATCGGTCTATTTTCGTCGTCATATACATAGTTAGCACATTCGTCATAGTTAGCAGCTCCGTATCAATATCAAGGTCATCATTACTATCATCAATATCGTCACTATCATCAATATCGATATCATCAATAGGATAACCTTTAGGCTTGTCATCCAGGAACTTGTTCGGAAATACCGTAATGAAAGGAACATAGGAGTTTGTCGCTAGGTATTTGACCAAACAGGATCGTCCAGTTTCTATAGAACCTATCACTAAAATACCTCTAGAAGGGGATAGGGCTAAGCGGAGCGAAAAGGGTTTTCCATGAGGAGATGGGGAATGAAAAATATTAGCCCCACACAAGGTTTGTGAATAAGTGATTGTATGATAATGAGCAAGGAATATCCGTCTTTCTGCTAAACAGGATCTATTGAACTCATAATTCATTAGATCCTTTTGATGAATGTCAACTAAGTATCGTAAGGAAATTGATCCCGGTTGTTCAATCATTTGATAACCAGAGTCATTCTTTGATAAATGATCACTATGAGTCAGACTCAATAGAATTTGATCAATCCTTTTTTCTGTCGTTAAGGTGGAGAACTGAACCAAGAATTCTCTTTCTTCATCATCAATCGAATCACTGTTCGCGACCCAGAATTCTATTTTATCATCAATCCAATCACCGTTCACGTTTTTTCTTTTTCTTATCAATGAATAGATCTCTTTACTTGTACGACTTAGATGTCTCGTATTTCTCGAAAAAATGATTCGATTGATGGGATTTGGTATGATACTTACAAGATCGATGAGATTGATCTTCCAATATTTCTTCTTAGAACGTATTGATTTGACCCCATAAGCGGGACCACCACCCAATAGCATGTTGCCACCAGAAGCAGAACCCCGTATTTCTTCCAGAGAATCTCCTAATTGTTCCAGAACAACTAGAAAGAGATTCTTTAACCAGAAAGGATTCAGTTCAGATGTAGGATACCTATCCAGAAGTTTTCGAAATTCCATCATGTATGATGGAATCATCAAAGATTTGATCTTTTCTAACTCTGTCTGTAACTCACTAGAGGCTCGGGAAACAAAGAGAAGATGTATACGAACGAGATATCCAGCAACAAGAAGAAGGAAAAAGATGGAATAGAGGAACTCCCGAGCATTTGTTGATCTCAGATGTGCCCATATCAATGGAACGGGTGACTCATTATTTCGATGAATCATTTCTTCGGACAGAAGAAGATTCTGTAAACATTGACTCGAAATCTCACTTATCAGAGTCCATTGTGGAAGAATCTTCTGAGGAATTGGCCGTGATATATCTGATCCATGCATCATATCATGAAAAATGGATACAAATTTTTGACTACTACTCAGTATCGGCAATGGGTCTGAAAGAGTATCTAAAAGGGTGAAATTGAGATATTTGCACCCTGTCGAAGTAAGGAACCATGGCATATATGTTTGGAACAGATTCCATTTTGAGAGATTTGAAAAAGCACTATCTCGTTGAAAGGTTCTATACATCTGCCCTTTCTCAACGCATTTCTTTAGACAAAGACTCCGTTTTTTCCTCTTTCCGGATGGTAAATACTTCTCAGAACATGGAGTGTGAATCAAACCCATGTTTGAATTGAAACTGAGATACTGATGCAAGTTATTCCCTTCTGAATCAGATAGATTCATATCTGAAAGAGGCTGACAATAAGTTTTTTCCAAATTGACTATTTGTTCCTCTGTTAGAGGTGTTGCAGAAATGTCTGCGATCGAGTAAATAGCTCCACGAACGAATGGATCGGATCGAATTGGAAAATGGAAAGATTTGTACAATTTGTACAAGTTATACGTTTCATCACCACTTTGTGGGAAATCGTTAGGTATGAAGATGTCAGATACCTGTGACTCGATTGGTGAAAGAGTCTCTCTCTCCAAAAAAAGAGATCCTTTTTTACCGACGCACAAAGAAAAGATTTTGTTGCGAATGGACAAGATATTGAGGAATTGTCCATATGTAAGATCATAATTATTGATACGGGTCTTTTCCACATCAAAGGGGAATCTTTTGTTACAATAGAACCAGAAGTGATGTGGATCATTCAAGAATCGAAGTCGATTTGCTTTATAAAAAGAAGATATCAATGAACTTCTATGAAATGGTTTCACGGGATTCAGCCAATTGTCTCGATTGTGGGATATAATTGAGAAATAGGAATCCGTGTTATCAAAGGATTTCCTGCGATTCTTTCTAGTATGGAATGAGTCAATCACCCGCTTTGGTATCTTTTTGAACAAAAATGGTAATATTGTTCCTCCATTGATCAAGAATTTTGGTCTTTGGGAAGTATCATGATCATCCAATAAGAAGGGTTTCAATTTCTTCAAATGAACGATTTGAACACCTATGGATTCTAACAACTGATTGCAGAGTTGATCATTCGGACCTTTCAATTCATAGATGTGGATCTCGGACCTATGAATGGGGATATTCCCGATACTCACAAAGAAAAAGGGAAGTGACTTGGACAAAAAGAAACGAAGTGACTTGGACAAAAAGAGAAGTGACTTGGACAAAAAGAAACGAAGTGACTTAGACAAATCTTCTTTGTCGATAGCCTCGGACCAATCAATCGAATATTGATGAATACGTAATTGATCGAACACTACTTGCACTACTTGAAAAGGATTCTTCTGTTCAGAAACGAAATGTTCCAAATGTTCCTGGAAATTCTTGCTCCCATCGGACCATTTGTATCTATATGCATCAGGATCCTGATTCATGGATCTCTCAGTTCGAGAAATAAGAGGATCAAACCATTTCTTCTGACTCTTTTTCAAATTCGATAAATGTTGGTTGATCGTATATTTCATTATAGTTATATGATTCAGAGTCTCATTTCCTATTTGATCCCTTTGAATTCCATATTCGAAGTTGCGATCGGATCTATTCATTAAAAAGAATCGATTCGATACATTTCTTATGTACCCATAATATTGGAGATTTCGGATCAATCTATATTGATTGACTGCCTCCATTATGTTGTTGCTAGCAAATACCGCTGTTTTTAGTTTGGGATCTTCCAACTCATTCCCGCAGTAGATCCGGACCGATTTTTTTCTGATCCTTCGAGAAAAAGATTCATTCTCCTCATAAAAAAGAGGAGGTAGAACCAATTTCTTTTTCGATTCATCTCTGGAGTTGAATACCTCATTCAAGAATCTTTTTTGATCCAACCCGTAGGAATCAATAGAAAAGGCAAATCCCCTATGAAACACCAGATCCGGCTCGGTTATTGATAGAGTGAATAGATCCGCCATTTCTGGGAATCTCTCTTCTGATTCAAAAAAATCGTGGCGTAACGCGTATCCCCCTTTGTTCCGGTCATGGAATAGATGAAAGAAATCAAAA